ACTGATGAATCAAGAACTTTCGATTAGAACTGATTCTTTCAATTGGTATTTTTTCTTATCCTGACTATTTCGCAAAAATGGAAACTTAGGTAAGTGTCTTATAAACATATGTATAAAAAAAGAACGTATTTCATTTAGTTCCTTCATGCCTACTATAACTAGTTATTTCGGTTTTCTACTGGCTGCTTCAACTATAACCCCAGCTCTATTGATTGGTCTGAGCAAGATACGACTTATTTGAAATTAATTGAATAAACAATTCATTCAGAAACAGGAATATTTCTGTGAGATTCCAGCTATTCTATAGTTCCTTCCCGCGTCAATTGCCAACTCTTGGTTATTGAGATTGATGGACGATTTGAATTAATATTTAGGGATAAATATTACCTCTCTTTTTCCCCTCTTTCAAAGAAATTGAAATGATTGAAGTTTTTCTATTTGGAATCGTCTTAGGTCTAATTCCTATTACTTTGGCTGGATTATTCGTAACTGCATATTTACAATACAGACGCGGTGATCAGTTGGACCTTTGATTGAGTAACATCTTTTTTTTGATTGACCTCCTCCTTAATGCGCAGGAGGTCAAATTCAGGTTGCAGTTTAAGTTAGTGCAGTTATTTTATCGTTATTGTGATTCGACATTATAAGAACATAATCACGCTCTGTAGGATTTGAACCTACGACATCGGGTTTTGGAGACCCGCGTTCTACCGAACTGAACTAAGAGCGCCTTCTTATGACAGGAAATACGACTGTCAAGAAAAGGATTTTTTTTTTATCCCCAATGCATCTTGCATGTATTGCATATACTATCATATATAGTATGATATACTATAGTATAATAAAAGATTATGTCCAATTTTCATTGATCTCAATTGACCCCTCGTTACTGTCCATAAGAGAAGTAATAGGTAGGGATGACAGGATTTGAACCCGTGACATTTTGTACCCAAAACAAATGCGCTACCAAGCTGCGCTACATCCCTTTCAATTGTTGTACAGTGTCATTGTAGAGAATCCATGTCTTGTTTTCCACCTCGTTATTTCCTCTATCTATAGAGAATTTCTCTTGCCATTTCTTCTTTTTTTGGTTTCATATAAATTATGAATATAATAAAAGAATTATATACATATAATTCTATACATATGATGAAACCAAACGTATAAAAGAATGAATATTGATCGGTAATATTCAAGAAGAAAGTGTCATCTTTTTCTGTTTTAGAGATGGGTAGATTTCATCTACCAGATCACTGTACATATACATTTGAAGTTAAGGATTCCCGTACAAATACAAGTGATCTTTAACTACATATGCGTCTGATCCTATATGTATTCCAATAAAGAAGGAGGATTTTCAATGCGAGATATAAAAACATATCTCTCTGTGGCACCAGTGCTAACCACTCTATGGTTTGGTTCTTTAGCGGGTCTATTGATAGAGATAAATCGTTTATTCCCGGATGCGTTGGTATTCCCCTTTTTTCATTTTAGTTACTGACATGGGAATGGGTGAATGAAGAAGATTAGAGATAGAATAAACTCTCTGTGATCAATCCCCTCTTTTTTCAGTTGTTTAGGATAGGAAGGAAAGAGAAAGAATAAAAAAAGTGGATTGAACTTCAGCGAAACTCATGTTCAGGATAGAATTAATAGAGGTAGAACGGAAATAGAAATCAATAGAAGCGTGGGTCGAGGGTAGACTCTTCGAGATCCTACAGGATAGTAAATGAAATACTGGGATTAGGAATAATTAATAGTTAGAAATTATTGTATTACTTATTTTTCATTTTATTACTTTATTGATGAATGCAACGAAATCTTTCATAAGTGGATTTCGGGTTAGCAACTTATCTTCGATTTATTTCTCGTTCCTTTCTTCTTCTTTGGTTCGGATCGAAAATAGAAGAATTGAGTAAGTTCAAAGGAGGTTCATGGCCAAGGGTAAAGATGTCAGAGGGATAGTTATTTTGCAATGTACCAATTGTGTCCGAAATGATTTCAAGAAAGAATCGCGGGGCACTTCCAGATATATTACTCAAAAGAATCGACATAATACACCAAGTCGATTGGAATTGAGAAAATTCTGTCCTTATTGTCACAAGCATACGATTCATGGGGAGATAAAGAACTAGATCGAACGGAACGGAACGCGTGTACCACCCTTCCATTCCAACGAACAGGAACAAATGAAATTCTATTCTATAAATAAACAAATCAAGTCCTATTTTGGTCGAATGCGAAATGCATGAATAAATAGGCGTTTAGAGATAAGGAATAAACCATATGGATAAATCCAACAAGCGATTCTTTCGTAAATCCAATCGATTCTTTCATAAAGCCAAGCAAGGTTTTGGTAAACCCAAGCGAGGTTTTCGTAGGCGTTTTACCCCAATTAGACCGGGGGATCAAATTGATTATAGAAACATGGGTTTAATTGCTCAATTTATTAGTTACCATGGAAAAATATTATCTAGACGAATGACTAAATTGACCTTGAAACAACAACGATTAATGGCTGTTTCTGTAAAACAAGCCCGTGTTTTATCTTTATTACCTTTTCTTGCTAATGAAAAACTAATTAAGAAACTCAAGTCGATAATCAGAAATAAATATGCTGGTAAAACCAGAAAGAAATATCCTCCTGGGGGAGAAAAGAAATATCCTCCTCGAGGCAAAAAGAAAAATGCTCCTAAGGTAGAAAAGAAATATCCTCTTGGGGTAGAAAAGAAATATCTTCCTGGGAGAGAAAAGAAAAATACTCGGAGAGGAGAAAAGAAATATCCTCCTGGGGGAGAAAAGAAAAATACTCCTCGAAGCGAAAAGAAAAATACTCCTAGAACCGGAAATAAATAGGCCTACTCCTCAATTGAATCAAAACCACTTGAATTGGAATTCAAAATCAGATTGATTGATATTTTATTCGAAAAATCGAAGAGATTTAATTGTTGCGGCGTAATAGAATAAAAAAAGAAAAAGAGCGGGAGAATCATTTTTTTTTTTTTTTTTTTTGAAATGTGTTCTACTACTTAATTTCTTTTATTTTATCATATTCATTTCTACTCTACCTTCCCGGAGTCATTCTCCGGGAACTCCGTTTAAATCATTCCGGTGAATTCCTTCCAATCTCCTTATTTGATGATCTCATTGGAGATCGTGTAAAGACAATTCGTCTTTGATATAGCCATTTGTGCAAGTATTTTACGATTAAGAAGCACCTGCCTCTTGTACAGATCGTGTATTAATCGCCTATAACTATAGGATGCGCCATTTGCACGAGTTACTGCATTTATCCGAGTGATCCACAAACGACGAAAATCTCTCTTTCTCCTGCCTCTATCCCGATAAGTAGAATTCAAAGCTCTCATTTTCTGTTGAGTAGTTGATACAAACGAACGAGTTTTTTTTCGACGCCTCCGGGCTATATATCCTCGTATAACTCTGATCATTGAATAAAATAAAATGAAACTTTGATGAATAACTAATCGATTTCGTTTCTTTCAGCCATTCTTCCCCCCTCCCCCCCTTTTTCCTGTCTTATTAAAAACAAAACGGATTCTTCCGATGTATAAAATCAAAATTCCAATGGCTTTTGCTACTATGACCTTCCCAACCACGATTTTTATTTCTTCCAGGCATTTATTTTACCTCAAAATAAGAAATTGTACCGATATTTGGTACAAAATAGGTAGAAAATAAATAATAAATAGGTATTAAATGGAAATGAATAAATAAATAGTGGCTTCCATCGTTTCTATGGTTACTTCTTAAACGGTGAGGTCCTCTCTATACACCGGAGCCTCTTCCCTCATTTAATCAATGTTATTTGTAACTTGTACAGTTCACATTCTTTGGCTCTACCCATGAATTATCCAGTAATAGGTCTTTTCACAATGAGATCTATTCATACAGTGACGGCATTTAATTAAGAGGGTTGGCTGGGTAGCTGACCCTCTTAGTCCGTTCTTGCAAGAGTATGAGCATAATCTTTCTGCTTTTGAAATACCATTTCCCCCGCTTAATGGATAACCATTCGCTACCGATGGAGAATTGCTTTTCATCTCAAATCGAGGTGATTGGATTTGCACCAATGGAAACCATAAATTCTATACACAATAGAGGTATATGATAGATCCTTATTTTTCGATAGTGATTGAAGTTCTTACATTCTATCCAATTCATTGGTACTAGTTATTGTATTGATACTGGAAAAATCACCTCATTTGTTCTAGCTCGTGATCTGAACGAGTCGCACATACACCCTAGTACATGTTCCTCGACGCTGAGGACATCCTCGAAGCGCTGGGGATTTCGTGACATTTCTGATTGGCTGTCTTGTGTTTCTAATAAGTTGTTTAATAGTTGGCATGTTGAATCCTATACAGAATGGGCCGGTTTAGATCGATCCTAACCGGATCATTATGAAAAAGAATAAGTTCCATTTCGGATTTTACCGAGATGAGGAGATCAAATCACGATTCCTTGGATTTATGAATCTGAATATGGATCTAATTATGATTCCAACGATCATACCTATTATAGGTTTCTAATGAGATAACCTATGATAATAAGAGTAATGAAAGGAACCCACATGCTGTTCTTCATGGCGTTCACCCCCTTTTCTTTCTATACAGAATGGAAAAACAGTAGGTAAAACAATTGTTTCGATTTATTTATATTTATTTTATAAATATGTAAAATTAATTAATCCGAAATCCCAATAAGTCGTCTCCATTTGGATTCCTACAACGTTACTCTTATATGATTCTCATAGGTTTTTAATGAGATAACCTATGACAATAAGGGCAACGAAGGAAACCCAGATGCTGTTATTCATGGTGTTTACCCCCTTTTATACAAAAAAAAATGGAAAAACAATAAGTAAAACAATTGTTTCAATTTATTTATATCTAATTAATTTAATTCTATTTATTTTATAAATATGTGAAATTAATTAATCCGAAATCCCAACAAGTCGTCCATTTGGATTCCTACAAGATCAACAAGGCCATGTTTTTGTGCTTCTTCTGCTGACAAAAAAACATCCCTTTCTATGTCCATGGCTATAACCCATAAAGGAGTGCCCGTTCTTTGTGCATAAACTTTCATGACGTCGTCATATATTTGCATTAATTCGTTTATTTCCACGATAATTTCGCCTGAGTCGTCGTCATCAAAAAAAGAACTAGCAGGTTGGTGGATCATAATCCTGAACATAATAAACGCTTTTTCTATCTCGATTTTCGCATCACCATCATGGGGCTGAGGGGGGGATAAAGAATAACAAAAAGAAAAAGATCGAATTGAACAACTGTACGAGCATCTTTTGCGCAGTGCATACAGCTTTACTATGGCATTTCTTTTTCCATTCCATCGAAGAAAGAGACAAATAAAATAAAATAAAATCCATCAGACCCAGACCGTTGAATGACATTTACCATCCTTCCTTTTCTTTTGTTCTTTTGTATTGTAGGAGTTCAAAAAATACTATGATAGTTCTGTTGCTTTCTATATTTATCTCGTATGAGACTCAACAATCCCAAAGTTTCTTTCTGGCCCAGGAAAAAATGATCTTTTTTTTTTCATTTTCATACCCTTTCATAACATAAATATCAGGAAAAGACTTCTGATGTTGAAGCAAAAAGATTTGTAACGCTGAAATGGATCCCCCGATGCATAAGATCAAATAAGAAAGACTTTTTGTTTGTTCCATACTACTATCTCAACCCATATCGTATTGAAAAAGTTTACTCATATCTAAATTGAAGTGCCATGCTATTATTACTTAATATTTTGATTTCTTTTATTTATTCAAATTCCATATGGTGAAGACATAATCTTCTCCTTCTCTAAAATAACAAACTCATTGACGCCAAGCGTAAGGGAGTGCTATACGTTTGGTAATCTCTCCTCCGACCAGGAGAAACGATCCCATTGAAGCAGCTAATCCCAGGCATATTGTATATACTTCCGGTTGCACCCATTGCATCGTATCAAAAAGACCGAATCCCGGAATTATGTATCCGCCAGGAGAGTTTATAAACAAAAAAATATCCCTGGTCTCATCCTCTATGCCGAGATATATCATGATACCAGCAAGTTGATTCGAGATCTCGTCATCAACATCTTGTCCTAAAAAAAGGAATCTTTCTCGATAAAGTCGGTTGATTAGGACAAAATTGTCTCCTTTAGGAACCGTACACGCATCTTTGAATACATACGGTTCAAAAAATCAAAATTGCGAAACAAAAAAAGAATCAATGTGTCGATTCTAGCCCTTTTTCTTTTTTCGTAGCAGATTTTTTCCTAACTAAGGGGCTTTTTTCTTCTATTTTTCAAGAAACATGAGTTTTCACCCTAGAATTCATTGAACTTATCGAACTAACCTCTCATTGATGTATTGTTTCATCGAGATCCAAATCACAATGTAATTTTCTTGTTCCTGAATTGAACAGGCCTCTTCCACTTTTTTAGGTTTATGCTCTACTCCGGGTAAAGATCCGCCCAAATTCTATTTGCACATATAGGACAAAGAATCTTAGTACCATTTCTTTTTTTCAATTCGTTTCATGCCTTCCGCACAATATTTGATGTATTCATCATATTACTCCGCTGTTTGGCAGTATGAGATCGCTCTTATGGTATAAGAGAATCATTTACGATACGAGTGGTAATCATACATGGATGACCCATTTGGTATTTTCGGAACGGAGTCTGGCTACTTGATTTTATTTTATTGGTCCGGGTCAACCATAAATTCTTCTAACGGATACCCCTAATAAATATAAATTGACCTAATTGTACTTCACGCTACTAATTTTTGAGGATTCAAAAAATCTTTCTGGGGCGAAGGGGGGATATCTCGGTCGGGGGAGAGAATGGGAAAATACCATACGACCCAATATGTCTGACAAGTCGCACTATATGTCAATCCAAGTTGCGTCTTCATCGCCCGGGATACGAAAGGGCACTCTCGGAACGCCAATGGGCATAAAATGAACGAAAAATGATTACCCACCTTCGGGGGAGCTTTGATGTGGAAACGTAAAAACGTGTTTATTGTCTTCATAATATTGGTGCCTTTTATCGGATTTTATCCATAGATTGGAAGGTTCATAGGGGAAGGGGGAATGAATAAAGAAAAATTCTGACGAATGGATCGTTTGAATGATGAACAAGTATCTATGCATTCGCTCACAAAAAACGAGACCAACCCCCATTGCGTATTGGTACTTATTGGGTATAGAATAGATCTACTTTTCTTTCTTTGTTCCTACGAACAGAATTGTTCAATTATTATCAACAGAACAGAATAAATATTCACCCTTGCTTCGGGATAATCCACTAAAAAGCGAGGTCCATAGCATAGTCTTTTGCAATGCAATAAAGCTACACAGTGTCTATTTTTTCTTTGAAAAAGGGGTATTTCCATGGGTTTGCCTTGGTATCGTGTTCATACCGTCGTATTGAATGATCCCGGTCGGTTGCTTTCTGTCCATATAATGCATACAGCTCTAGTTTCTGGTTGGGCCGGTTCGATGGCTCTATACGAATTAGCTGTTTTTGATCCCTCTGACCCCGTTCTTGATCCAATGTGGAGACAAGGTATGTTCGTTATCCCCTTCATGACTCGTTTAGGAATAAACAATTCATGGGGCGGTTGGAGTATTACAGGAGGAACGATAACGAATCCGGGTATTTGGAGTTACGAAGGTGTGGCCGGGGCGCATATTGTGTTTTCTGGCTTGTGCTTCTTAGCAGCTATCTGGCATTGGGTGTATTGGGACCTAGAAATATTTTGTGATGAACGTACGGGAAAACCCTCTTTGGATTTGCCCAAGATCTTTGGAATTCATTTATTTCTCTCAGGGGTGGCTTGTTTTGGTTTTGGCGCATTTCATGTAACAGGCTTGTATGGTCCTGGAATATGGGTGTCCGATCCTTATGGCCTAACCGGAAAAGTACAATCCGTAAATCCAGCGTGGGGCGCGGAAGGTTTTGATCCTTTTGTTCCGGGAGGAATAGCCTCTCATCATATTGCAGCGGGGACATTGGGCATATTAGCGGGTCTATTCCATCTTAGTGTCCGCCCTCCCCAACGTCTATACAAAGGATTACGCATGGGGAATATTGAAACTGTACTTTCCAGCAGTATCGCTGCTGTCTTTTTTGCAGCTTTCGTTGTTGCTGGAACTATGTGGTATGGTTCAGCAACTACCCCCGTCGAATTATTTGGTCCCACTCGTTATCAGTGGGATCAGGGATACTTCCAGCAAGAAATATATCGAAGGGTTGGCGCCGGGCTAGCCGAAAATCTGAGTTTGTCGGAAGCTTGGTCGAAAATTCCCGAAAAATTAGCTTTTTATGATTACATTGGTAATAATCCGGCGAAAGGGGGATTATTCAGAGCGGGCTCAATGGACAACGGGGATGGAATAGCTGTTGGATGGTTAGGACACCCCATCTTTAGAGATAAAGAAGGACATGAGCTTTTTGTACGTCGTATGCCTACTTTTTTTGAAACATTTCCAGTAGTTTTGGTAGACGGAGACGGAATTGTAAGAGCCGATGTGCCTTTTAGAAGGGCAGAATCGAAGTATAGTGTTGAACAGGTAGGTGTAACTGTTGAGTTCTATGGTGGCGAACTCAATGGAGTCAGTTATAGCGATGCTGCTACTGTGAAAAAATATGCTAGACGTGCCCAATTGGGTGAAATTTTTGAATTAGACCGTGCTACTTTGAAATCCGATGGTGTTTTTCGTAGCAGTCCAAGGGGTTGGTTCACTTTTGGACATGCTACGTTTGCTTTGCTCTTCTTTTTCGGGCACATTTGGCATGGCGCTAGAACTTTGTTCAGAGATGTTTTTGCTGGTATTGATCCAGATTTGGATGTTCAGGTGGAATTTGGGGCATTCCAAAAAATTGGAGATCCAACTACAAGGAGACAAGTAATCTGATACAACATTGCTCTGCTATCTTTCTTTCGCCTCTATTGGATTTTTTTATTTATTTGATATACGGGACTGGAGAAATCTTGATTTTCATCATTGCCTTTTTTTGACTCTTGCCTTTTCTTTATCTGGGAAATGATCCCAAATGAAATGAACAGGTGCGGAAGCTATAATTGTAAACCGCGATCAAATCTATGGAAGCATTGGTTTATACATTCCTGTTAGTCTCGACTTTAGGAATCATTTTTTTCGCTATTTTTTTTCGAGAACCGCCTAAGGTTCCGACTAAAAAGATAAAATGATTTTTCATTATCTCAATTGAAGTAATGAGCCCCCCAATATGGGGGGTTCATTATTTTAACTAGTCCCCGTGTTCCTCGAATGGATCTCTTAGTTGTTGAGAGGGTTGACCAAAAGCGGTATATAAGGCGTACCCAGTAAAGCTTACAAGTGAACCAGATATGAAGATGGCGACTAGGGTTGCTGTTTCCATTATTAGATAATTTCAAGACCGCGATGGATCTACGCTATGATAAGATCATTTATTTAAAATGAAAAAGTATACAAAGTCAACAGATCTCAATCAATGCAATAGGATTTATGGCTACACAAACCGTTGAGGGTAGTTCTAGATCTGGTCCAAGACGAACTATTACAGGGGATTTATTGAAACCATTGAATTCGGAATATGGTAAAGTGGCTCCTGGATGGGGAACGACCCCCTTCATGGGGGTCGCAATGGCTCTATTTGCCATATTCCTATCTATTATTTTGGAGATTTATAATTCTTCAGTTTTACTGGATGGAATTTCCATGAGTTAACTAGGTCCATAAGAACAATGAAGTCCTAGCTTTTCAATCAAAAATGATTAGGACTAGGATTTCTAGATCATTCTGGTAGTTCGACCGTGGAATTCCGTCGTTTCGGTATTTCCGGAATATGAGTGTGTGACTTGTTATAATTGATCCTATTGATAGTACAGAGAATAGGTCTGTCATCTCTATCGAGATGGTTCTACGTCGGATATTCATTCTAGTATCTGGAGCAC